GATTGTAGGCATGAAAAAGTAAGAACTCGGCGAGACCTTATTCCCCGATTATAAAGGACCCGCCGAGTTCTTACTCTTAGACTTAGAGTGAGACTTTGATCTATTCCATAACATACAAATTGGAAAGTTATACAGTCACCATAAAAAAAACTTATTCATAGAAATCACAAAACAGAGATCCTTGGCTCTGATGTTTCAAACCGCTCTGCTCTATTCTTTTTTATTATTATTATTATGTTTTTGAAGACTTGAATCTATTGATTAATTCATAGTTTCTGTCGTTTCTCCAAAATATTAACTCTTACGAAAAACAAGAAATAAGGAATCAATCGATTTTTGGATAATCCATATTATTATATTATATGGATTTATATTTATACAGATAAAACTATACAGATAAAACAGATAAAAATTTATACAGATAAAACAGATAAAACATCCTGCAAATCATTTTTATACTAATAGAACCTTACTCTCTCAAAAATCTAAAGATAAAATAAAAACTGTGATGAGATAATAAATAAGAATTTGGATGTGCGTCAAAATCTAATCTGCTTTTCAACCGGGAGGGTAAAAGTTTTTTTTGTTTGAATCATTTTTCTTTTATTAAGTTATAAGTTGAAAAGTTCATTAAATAATTGAAGAAGTTCTATTTATTCAATGAATTACTCCCCCCTAACCCCTTTCGTTTGTCCACTACTTCTTATAAATCTAAACAAAAGGTTTAGATAAACCCGAAAAAGAAGGAATAGTAATCTTTGACGAACAGACGAAGGGGATAAAAAATTATTATTATTTCAATACAAGACGACACAAGAAAGGATTTTCCGACCTTTCTTGTGTCGAGTAGAAGCTTAGGAAGAATAGTAATTCCTACTGATGGAAGTATTTTTTTCTTCCGTTTACCCCGACCATTCCTTGTATTCTCTTCCTTTGTATTTGTATTCCTATTGTCTATTACTAGGAATGGGATGGATACAAGTAATGAATTCAAGACATCCTGCGAAAACAGTATAAACAAAGCAAGCAAAAAGGTTTACAGAATTTTTTGATCATACAGAATTGTAGAATTGTATCGATCGGAAATAAAAAAATTCGGCGCTTTTTACCAGCTCCGTGGTAAAGAATCTATGGATCTAGAAATTCATTTCGTACAATTGAACCTTTTCAAACTGTTTCTTTTTAAGAACCAAAAAAATTTGTGCCAAAATAACGGATGCCAAGAAGAACAAAAGGCCTTGGATGCGTAATGGATCTTGAAGCACTATTTCCGCATCTCCCTGACCAAATCCTCCCACATTAGGATTGCTTGTTAATGGTTGATCAAGCTTGATGGATTCACCCTCTGAAACAAGAAGTTCTGGTCCTGGAGGTATAATATCAACCCCTTGATGTCCATCCGATGCATCAACTATGGTTATTTCATATCCCCCCTTTTCTTTACGTACTATTCTACTTACTATTCCTGCTGATGTCGCATTATAGACTGTATTGTTACTCTTGCTCCCATCCGGATAAATCTGACCCCTTCCCCTATTCCCACCTACATATATGGGATATTTTAAGAAGTGAACGTCTTTTTTCGTAGCAGGGTCGGGGGAGAGAATGGGAAAGACAATTTCACTATATTTCTGACCGGGAACAGGACCTATCACAAGAATATTTTTTTTAGTAGGACGATAACTCTGAAAAGCTAGATTTCCCGTCTTTTCTTTCATTTCGGGAGAAATACGATCTGGGGGGGCTAATTCGAATCCCTCGGGTAAAATAAGAACAGCCCCCACATTCAAAGCCCCCTTTTTACCATTAGCAAGAACTTGTTTCAGTTGCATATCATAAGGGATTCGAACAACTGCTTCAAATACAGTATCAGGAAGCACAGCTTGCGGAACTTCAATATCCACGGGCTTATTAGCTAAATGGCAATTGGCACATACAATTCGTCCAGTTGCTTCTCGTGGATTTTCATAACCCTGCTGCGCAAAAATGGGATATGCATTTGAAATAGATGCCCGAGTTATTACATATATCATAATCGATACAGAAATGGATCGAGTCATCTGTTCCTTTACCCAAGAAAAAGTATTTCTATTTTGCATGGTCCAATCGTTGATCCCGGAATTTCTACAATAAATTAGAAAGGTAGCTAGCTAGTATAGTTCCCTATCCACGAGTCTGCCATTGTACTGGAATAATTGTACAAATATAGGACGAATAACTTGACCAGGTAAACAGGTAGAAGTATAAAGAATCAGTAAGATTGAAAATACTTTCCTTATACACGAAGAAACATTCTAATTTGATTCATATCATTCAATGAATGAGTTCTTCATTCATTCATTGAATGATAAATGACTACAAGTGAAGGAGATACACGATTTAAATAATGGAAGATCCAATATTTCACAATTGTATCTAGAATAACTGGAAAAGTGGAAACAAGACCAGATATAATTTGATCATTATGAGCCAATCCAAAATCGTTGTAGACCGAACCAATTATAAGTTCCCAACCATGGGTCGAGTGAAATCCAATCCATAAATCAGTAACTAAAAGAATTGAAAAAGCTTTTATTGTGTCACTTAAATTATAGAGAAATTCCTGAACCCAAGAATTAAGAATTCTAAGTTCTTCATTACCCAGAATAAAATAACCACTTAGAATAGCGAAACATATTATATTTGTCGAGAAATGCAAAATGATATGTAGATTATACTCATTGTGTGTTTTGATCAATTGTATCGTTTCCTTGTGTATTTCTATACGAAGCTTTTGTATATGTGTGTCCGGGTACTCCTTTATCATTTCGTCCAACAGGAATAGTTCTTCTAATTCTATGAATCTGTCTAGAACGTTTTTCTCTTGAATATTATTCAAAAAAGTTTCGGATTGCCGGGTATTCCACCAATTAGTAATCCAAGGTTCCAGACTTTTATTAAATGAGAGAGAGACCCACCAGGGCAAAAATACTATAGATATGAGATATGGGAGGGAAGTCAATGTGTGTGTGTGTTTTTTTTCATTTTGTATATGTGAATTGTTAATGAATTTACTTCATTCGTCTATTCTATCTGATATTTCTCCGAAGCACGAATTCTATAACAAGGTATCGAACCTATAAATCTATTCCCATTTTTGTCTTAAAATTTCGTCCTTGGATCTAGATATAGAAATAGAATAAGGGTCCTTTTCGGCTAAGATATATATAGAATTCCCGGAGATATCTCAATTGGGAAAATTCGAACTAATTTCATCTAAATTTGATTATATCCGTTCGATGAATACTCGAAAACCTACTGGAAGTCACGAATATTCGTCGGATTTCGAGACGAAAAAACTCCCCTCGCATCAATTCATTATTTAGAAATGAATCACCATATAACCAAAGCCCGGAAATAACGTATTAATTAAAATTCTTGAACCTAAAAAGAAAAATTCTATATTACGATTACAAAATCCAAGTTCGGATATATTTGATGAAGCATACTTATTAGATTCTAATTATAGTAGATAATACTTTTGACTAGTATAAAATATAAAATGACTAGTATAAAATATAAAAAAATGGAGTTGGTTTACAAAAAATTGCTTTTGATTATAGTTGTTGTTCCATATACGTTCTCCTGCTTTTGTTTTATTCTATGTGGTCTCCTCGACAACGGAACGGGAAAAAATTTAATATGTTTCGCTCGAATGAACATTCTGCGGAAACTTAAGTTGTCTTAAAAGGGGAATTCACAAGTGTCTTTTCTCATGCTGGGAAGACATTTATTCTTCAGTTCATTTCAAAATATTTCAATTGGTACGCGCAAGAAATAGGCCGATTCAGCAGCTTTTTGTTCAATTTCTCGTGGAGTCAAATTATCATCAGTACGAGTCAATGGAATGGCTCCCTGGCCTCTGATTTCCATATAAAGGACACGACGAGGATAAAGACCCTCTTTAATCTCCATTCTAATGGATTGTATATCTCTCATAAGGAAACGAAGGAAAATGCGACGATTTATTCCCGGAAATCCCCAACGAAAAATACATACTATTCCTTCTTTTCTATCAAAGCGGTCATAACCACTACCTACATTCCACGAAATTGTGCACCACAAATAGGAGCTAATGAATAGACCTGCAATCCCATAAAAAGACATCACAATCCCTTGTGGAAAAAAAATTATTTGCTGAGATGGAAATACGGATATCAGATTCCTACCAAGATAACTGGAAGTTCCAACCACTAAGAACCCTAGTGAACCTAAAAAAAGGATACAGGCCCAACAAAAATTACTTGTTTTCCGAGACCCCGTTATAAGTTCTATCCATATATGTTCTGATTGCCAGTTCATACTATACTAGATCCGCTTGCATTCGATTGGAATTGAGAGAATAACCAAAATGAATTTGACTTTACTTCTATTGATCCCGAAGTAACTCTCATCAACTAGCACTATTTTGATGGAAACCATCAGGAGTAATTGGTTATATACGTTGACTTTTTATTTAAAATATTCGCCAATCCATTCATTTTTTACCAGCTATATCCATATATATATGCATTTACGCGGATATCATGTGTCCGTATGCATAACAAACAGTTCTTTCCTTTGTGTTCGAAAAGAGCCACATATCGTACCATATTAAACTAAATAAATATATGTATTATGATCCCGTTATGATACCATGTTCAAATAAATTGATGAGAATTGGTTCCGTCGGATCTATACAATCTTATTTTTTTGGACATGAAGAAATAAAGAAGCCATTGCAATTGCCGGAAATACTAGGCCCACTAAGGGCACAAAAATGGAGGGTAAGTTGAGATCTGTCATAGAACGGGTGCCCCTTTCTTTATACCTATTATAAAGATATCTTATCATAAAGATATCTATTTATAAGTAATATTAATGAAATCTATTATAAGTGCAAGGAATGTCGAATTAAATGAAGTGTACCTAATTCATATTTCATTTTCAAAATGAATTTTTTAATTATTCTTCTCCCATCCTTATCTTCTTTCTAATAAGGAGTTTTTTTTATTAGTATGAACTAAATATAAATACTTGTTCGCTACAAATAATTGAATTTAGTGCTCTACTTTAATTTCAATTTCCTTCATTTTGATTCAAGGGAAAGAAACCGTGTAGTTGAAATAGCTCACTCAGAACACCTTTTAAAGGATTACGTGGTACGATTGAGTCGAATAAGCCCTTCTGGAATAAATACTCAGCTGATTGTGAACCCTCGGGTACTGTCTTATTCAATGTTTGTTCAATTACTCTTTTACCCGCAAATGCAATGTAGGCATTTGGTTCAGCAATAATAACATCTCCCAACATACCAAAACTGGCTGTTACTCCACCGGTTGTAGGAGATGTAAGGATTGAGACATAGAATAACTTTTTATTTGATTGATAATTATGTAAAACAGAAGAGATTTTAGCCATTTGCATCAAGCTCAAACTTCCTTCTTGCATACGTGCTCCTCCGGAAGCACACACAATAATGACAGGTAGAGATCGATTAGTCGCATACTCGATCAAACGGGTGATTTTCTCGCCAACTACGGATCCCATACTACCCCCCATGAACTCAAAATCCATAACCCCAATTGCTATTGGAATACCGTTTAGTTGACCTACGCCCGTTTGAACAGCTTCAGTTAAACCCGTCTTTCTTTGATAAGAATCGATACGATCTCTATAAGGTTCTTCCTCTGAATGAAATTCGATGGGGTCCATAGAGACCATATCTTCATCCATAGGATCCCAAGTGCCCGGATCAATCGAAAGTTCAATTCTATCTGAACTGCTCATTTTCAAATGATATCCACACTCTTCACAAATATTCATTTTTGACTTAAAAAATTTTTTATAATTTAATCCATAACAATTTTCGCATTGAACCCATAAATGTCTGTATTTTTGATTTATATTGAAATCACTGTCATTGTCATTGTCATTGTCATTGTCATTGTCATTGTCATTGTCATTGTCATTGTCATTGTCATTGTCATTGTCATTGTCATTGTCATTGTCATTGTCATTGTCATTGTCATTGTCATTATCATTGTCATTACTATTCGTTCTTATACTAGTACTAGAACTCCCGCTTTCACTACCACTTACACTTTCCGTACAAATGAAACTATAAATATAACTGTCACTAGAATTGTCGGTACCACCTGAAATAGAACTATTAATACTGACTTCAAAACGAAGATAACTATCAATGCAACTATTAATGTGATTAGTCCAACTAGATTGAGTATCATACATGTAATGATAATTGTAGTGATTATTACTATTAGACCCACTATTCAAATAATTAGAAAAAACACTTTCTAGTTCACTCAGAAAAGAACTACCATTGTCAATCTCAAAAATCTGATTTTCAATATCAAAATATACAGAATAACTGTCACCATTACTATCCCTAACTAAAAAAGTGTCGTCCGAGATAAAACTCCAAATATTCCTGATATCAAATAAATAATCAACATTACGGAAAGTATAACTGCTACTATTACTCCAATGGGGAATGTTTTTCCCCGTATCCGTTTTAATAGGCTCTTCACTTCCACTGGTATGTCCAATAGCATCAGAACTATATATTGATTTATTCAGCCCACACCTATGTTCTAGCTTTTCGTTAAACAACATCAATTTGTTAATCAACATCAAATTGAACCACCATTTTTCCATAGAGTCTTCCCGCCCCCTATTTGATGAAAATACAATAGATGAATAGTCATTCGATAAAGAATCATTTTACTATTTTTTTTTTATTTCCTATCAAAATGAAGCATATGGATCCAATCATTAGGATTGTTAACTAACAACGGGTGAGTATTGAAAGAAATGATTCTTATTTTTGGAGAATCCGGGGTATCCACTTCGATATATATTATGATCGAATCTTTTCCTCAATTTAAAATAGAAAGACAGGTTTCTCTCATGTCATGTACAAATTATCAATAACAAGATAAATAGTTGTTTCTTTTCTTCCTATAAAATGCAGAATTCATTCTCGTATAATCTCTATCCTATAATAAAATAATACGTTTCTATTGCAACATGGAACTAAAAAGACAATATACAGGGTGGGTAGAAGGAACCCTCCCCTGGCTTGATCTCTAGTCTGAACCTACGGGATATAAAATGATCCACGAATCCCAAGGATCCATCGGATTCATTTTATTATGTACCTAACAATAAACAATAAAAGTATTGGGTTATTTACTCTTCGATCTTATCTTGTATTTAGATCTTGTGTATATACATATAGGTAAGATCTGTACAGATGTATCTGTACATATGAAAGATATATGTAAATACTATAGTATTAGTATTAGTATTAGTATTAGTATTAGTATTAGTATTAGTATTAGTATTAGTATTAGTATTAGTATTAGTATTAGTATTAGTATTAGTATTAGTATTAGTATTAGTATTAGTATTAGTATTAGTATTAGTATTAGTATTAGTATTAGTATTAGTATAGAATAC